TTCGTCCACTTAATATCATACCTCTCCTCAACCAATATTCGATTTCTATCTCATTATTCAATAGTTCAAGTTCAATATTCAAATAAAAAAAGAATTAGAATATTCAATATGAATGCCTGTATTTAGGACGTGTGATTAAATATTAATATTAAATATAAATATTAATATTAAATAAAAGAATTAAATATAAAATAAAAAAATATAAAATAAAAAAAGGGTGAAGGATTCCCATTTCAGTTGTTTTATTCAACGATTGACCAAACGAAAATAGTAATACAATAAATAACAAATTGTATGAACTTAGATCAATCAAATAATAATATTTCTATGCAATGATTTGGACTAACCAATTTGTCCATTTAGATTGGATACATTGGAATAATGATAAAGAAAAAAAAAAAAAAAGAATTTACACAAAAACCTAATTCATAAAAAATGGGTTGGTTTGGAGAGGGTAGGTATATGTAATTGAATGGCTATAAACTATAAATAAGTCAACTCTTGTAGATATTTCGATAATTGATTCTCGAATCCGATTGAATCTAAGATGAATGCTTGGTTTACGTTATGGAAGAAAGACACGTATATGTGATATTAGATATTGACTGATTCTATATGAACTAAAGAGATATTTTATTTGCCACCCGCCTCCTATGAATTTTGGCAGGGATTCTAATAACAATAGAAGCCCTTCCCTTTCCGTCTCCTTGTGACTGTGAATTGACTAAATAAACAGATGAAATTCAGAAAAGGGTGGACGAAAATAAGAGTTCGGAACCAAGAAATGGAAGATCGAAAGTCGTCTGGATTCACAAAGACTCTGTGGATAGAAAGGTGGATAGAAAGAGAAACTAAAAAAAATAGCTCGAATTATTCACTAATACTATTACTTCATAATTTAACTCGAAGTTCTTAGTTACTTCGAAATGCTAGCGACGGAATTATTAAGTCATAATTCGTTGGTTGATTGTATCATTAACCATTTCTTTTTTTGGTACGAGGGAACTTATCATGAATCCACTGATTTCTGCCGCTTCCGTTATTGCTGCTGGGTTGGCTGTAGGGCTTGCTTCTATTGGGCCCGGAGTTGGGCAAGGGACTGCTGCGGGTCAAGCTGTAGAGGGTATCGCGAGACAGCCTGAGGCAGAGGGAAAAATACGAGGTACTCTATTGCTTAGTCTAGCTTTTATGGAAGCTTTAACAATTTATGGACTGGTTGTAGCATTAGCGCTTTTGTTTGCGAATCCTTTTGTTTAATATGAAAAATCCCTATTTTATTGCCTTGAACTAATTCTTTCCTTTTTCGAATTCTATTAAGATTTCACTCCTACACTTACTTATTCGTTGAGAAAATAACCTGTGGGAAGGTTTGATTTGTGGATGAGAGATTAGTATACCCATTCCCTTTCATCCTTCCCCTTCGGGGTCCAGGGGAAACTAAGGATTGCCACAAGGGGGATAGTTCACATAAATCAAATACTTTTTTTAATTTCAAATAGGAAATAAATAAAAAAGAGGGCGAAGTGATACAAAAAGAACTCTATTCGATTTTTTAGTCTATCTATTTAGTCTATAGGAGATCATATGAAAAATGTAACCGATTCTTTCGTTTCTTTGGGCTATTGGCCATCCGCCGGGAGTTTCGGGTTTAATACCGATATTTTTTCAACAAATCTAATAAATCTAAGTGTAGTGCTTGGTGTATTGATCTTTTTTGGAAAGGGAGTGTGTGCGGGTTGTTTATTTCAAGAATATGTTGGATCCAACCAGCTGTACCTTTTTCGTTATAACTAGAAAGGTGCACGATCTCACGAATGACTTCGGAATAAATTAAGAGATTATGGATAAGAACCATAGCATTTCGTGATTCATTGGTAATTTTTTTTTGATTCTCTATCAACCAATAATGTGTGGCCATTAATATGAATATGGTTAAAGCAAACTGTTTGAAGTCTAGACGCAGCGCGGTACTCTTTCACCCTCTATGTTAATATGGAGATGGTTCAAAATGAATATTTTATGGATAGAGAACACTCCTATTCATAAATCATAAAATGGTTTTGAACCCTTATTGTTATTGTAAAAATGGGTATTTCCCCCTTTTATCCAATGCTGAATCGACGACCTATGTAGAAGTAAGAAGAGTTTTTTGGATTTGAAGAAAAAAAAGAAACAACTTTGTTGACAATTACATATTTTTGTCAGAAGAGTCCTCTGAATATTTTGATTTGGCATTTGTTTATATATTTTTTTGCATATGAAAATATGAACAAACAAAGAAGAGAGGATAGGCTCATTACATTTATAAAAAGATATTAGAATTTTTCTTAAGTAATTGAGTAGGAGAGCCAAATGAGTCGAAAGATTCATGTTTGGTTCGGGAAGGGATTATGGAAGCTTTGGAATAAATGGAAAGATAATCCACTTTCATTAAGCGATTTATTAGATAATCGAAAACGGAGAATCTTGAATACTATTCGAAACTCAGAAGAACTCCGTG